AGTTTTTAGTCCGGGACTTATTGATAAAGTAATTTTTTTAGTTAAAAAAATTTTTTTTATATATATGATGCAAAAAATTTTTACTTGTTAAAAACTAGCTAAAGTCGAGATAAATATGATAAACACTTAATTCTTGACTTGGTGTTTGGTCCAGACAAAGCCGACATATTTTTACAAACAAATTGAATGTGATTTGTTTGTTGTAGAAATATTTAGGAAAAGTTTGATGGATAAAAAAAAATTTTTAACAAGTGTTTTTAAAAAAATTGTGGTGTGTTTTGTTTACACGTTGTGTAATAATGTCCACAGTTTTCTGATAATTGATCTTTTGGGCAAATCTCGTTTTTGGGGTTTGGCGAGAAAAAATTTGATCAAAATTGAAAAATTATCAGTAGGGGGGTAGGGGGGTTTGCCTTAAAAAAAAATGAATTTTTTTTAGTTAAATTTTAAATTGTATGGTAAAATTTAGTATTGAATTAAAATTTATTGTAGTAGATAATTCTTTAATAAAAAATTTAAAAAATTACGATGAGCACGGACGCGAAGCTTTTTGTCAAAAAAATGGTGCTAGAGAAGTTTAGGCAAAAAACTTTAAAATTTAGCAAAAAATTGTCAAAAAAAGTGGCGTTTTTTTTTCTATTGTAGTGATGGTGTAAAAAAATATGTCTACCAAGCATTAATCCAATAATACCATATAGTTAACTTGCACGAAGTCCATCGCACTGTGACTCCAGACTAGAAACCATATCGGCGTGTGCACTGGAGATGCGGGCCTGAAGGGAAAAATAAAAAAAAATACCAGTCGCCAGAAAAACCAGTTCTGCTATGGTCAAGGGTAAGAGGGTAACTAACCCATTAACCAGAGGCCTTGGAAAAAGTGAGAAAGTGGTGATGGAGAGTAGCATGGTCCTGACCTAACAACCAGAGGCCTTGGAAAAAGTGAGAAAGTGGTGCAACCTCAAGTTATGGACGTGATACTAGGGAGGGGGGCCTTACGCGCAGGGGTTGATGATTCTCACGTGAGAAGCCAGATAAAGAGACAAACATGGATAAAATACACTGTCGTATTGACGAGCGCAGTTGCAGGTAATGTCTGAATGTAAGACTAACCAGGGTAGTAATGACTGGATATCCATGAGGGAATGGAAATATGCACGAGATGGTAAAACGTTCTATAGTCAACTAATAAGTTATATAATACTTAAAGAATAGTCGTATTGAAGATAAATTATGCACGATAATAAATATATGTATTATGTATAATTAATAGAAGTAGGTATATAAATAATATTCATGAGGTAAATAAAATAATGTACTATATACATATACGTATAATGTATGATTATAAGGATAATATATAGAATATCTTTCATGGGGTAAATAGGTTAATGTACTATATACATAATAGTATATTAACCATCACCCCATAACAACATTAATTAAAAAAGCGGCAGGTAGAGTGAGGCTTAATGGGTCAAAAGYCGSAAGAGTGCGGCGAGTGAATGAAATATTGTGGCCAAAAAAGCCGCAAGAGTGCGGCGAGTGAATGAAATATTGTGGCCAAAAAAGCCGCAAGAGTGCGGCGAGTGAATGAAATATTGTGGCCAAAAAAGCCGCAAGAGTGCGGCGAGATCAGAAGATAATTTAATAAAAATGCTGGTTTTGGGGATCAGCAATAAGGGGTAATCCCTTTCTTTTGATGTCTAGAGGGGATGGTTTCCATCTCCGGTTTACAAAGCCGGTGCTTTAAGTTTAAGCTATCAAGACCTATTATCAATTTAGTAGTTTATTTTCTAAGGTGGCTGCTATAGGCATGAAGAAAAGAAAAATTGAAAAATAAAGTAGTGAGGCGAGTTGGCCAATAATAATAAATGGGTGTTCTACGGGCTGTCCTCCAATTCAAGTGAGGATTATAATGTCTGAAATTAGAAGTCAGAAAAGGGCTTGAGATAGAGGGCGATATGAGAGAGCTCGTTGTTTGGATACGTGGGTTATGGGGAGGGTGAATAGAACTAGAATAGAAAAGAGTAGGGCTAGGACGCCCCCCAGTTTATTTGGGATTGAACGGAGAATGGCATAGGCGAATAAAAAATACCACTCTGGTTTGATGTGAGGTGGTGTGACTAGGGGGTTTGCGGGGGAGAAGTTTTCTGGGTCACCTAATAAGTAGGGTGAAAATAGAGCGAGATAGAGAAGTAATGTAAGTATCAGTAGGGCCCCAAGTAGATCTTTGTAGGAGAAGTAAGGGTGGAATGGAATTTTATCTGAATTGGAGTTTAAYCCAGTTGGATTATTAGAGCCTGTTTCATGAAGGAAAAGGAGATGAATTATAGAGGTAGCTATAATGATAAATGGAAGTATAAAGTGAAAGGTGAAGAACCGAGTGAGTGTTGCGTTGTCGACTGCAAAGCCGCCTCAGATTCATTCGACAAGGGTATTGCCTACATAAGGAATAGCGGACAGTAGATTTGTAATTACAGTAGCGCCTCAAAAGGATATTTGACCTCAAGGAAGGACGTAGCCCATGAAGGCTGTGGCCATTACTAGTAACAATAGGATGACTCCGATATTTCAAGTTTCTGTATAGATGTAGGAGCCGTAGTAAAGACCGCGGCCAATGTGTAAATAGATGCAAAAGAAAAACATGGATGCACCATTAGCATGAAGATTACGGATTAATCAGCCGTATTGGACATCTCGGTGGATGTGGGCAATAGATGAAAATGCGGAAGATACGTCTGCAGTATAGTGTATAGCTAAAAATAATCCAGTAATAAGTTGAATAATTAGGCAAAGGCCTAGGAGGGAGCCAAAATTTCATCAAGCAGAGATATTTGGTGGTGTTGGAAGGTCAATGAAGGAGTTGTTAATAATTTTTAAGATTGGGTGCTGTTTTCGTAGATTATGTGTCATTAGTTTTAATAGTTGAATAACAACGGCGGTTTTTCAAGTCGCAGGTTTTGGTAGCTGCCAAGTTAAAATAATGATATATTTTGTAGGTTTTTTCTTGGTGTGTTTAGTTATTAGTATAATTGGAGTGGCCTCTAATCCTTCTGCTTATTTTGGGGCGGGTAGTTTGGTTGTAGGGGCTGGTATGGGGTGTGGAGTATTAGTAATGATAGGGTGTTCTTTTGTATCAATTGTATTACTATTGATTTATTTAGGGGGTATATTGGTAGTCTTTGCTTATTCGGTGGCTTTATCTTCTGATATGTTTCCGGAAACACCGGGTTCTGGAACTGTAGGCTATAGTTTTAGCGGGTATGTTTTGTTTGTAGTTGTTTTAATAGTGATTAATGGTAAGGAGGGTTTAGTTAGTTTGGGGGTGGAAGGAGTGGATTCGTATGGGTTATCCATAATTCGTGTGGATTTAGGGGGTGTGTCATTATTATATTATTTAGGTGGGGGCAATTTATTAATTTGTGGGTGGGCCTTGTTGTTGACTCTTTTTGTTGTGTTAGAATTAACGCGTGGTCTAGTACGTGGTGGTCTTCGTGCAGTTAGGTTCAGAGTATAACGAGGAAGCAGGCTGAGGTCACAATAAAGATAGACAAATAAAATTTTATTAAGCCCTTTTGTGCTAAAGTAGTGGCTTTAATATTGGAAAGATTTAGGGAAGTTAAGCCTTTTGGTCCTATTTTTTCTAGTCAGAGTAGATCATTAATGTGAAGTGCTATATTTTGTCCGGCAGTTAGGGAGATTTTTGGGGTAGATCGGTGAAGTGTTGAGTTATAGAATCCTAGCTGGTTAGAAAATGGGTGATGATTTGATCGTTTTGGGTTTATTAGTCAGGTTGTTTTTTTTGCAACTTGATGGGCAAGTAGTGCTCCTAGTAGGGAAATAATTAGTGCTAGAAGTTTCATGGTAGGGGGCATTGTTATGGTGGTTGGTTTTGAGGGCAGAAGGGTAAAGATAAGAAGGAGGCCAGTTAGGAGGCTGCCAATTGCAAGCCGGATAAGTGGGTTTGTAAGGGTTGGGGGGGTTTCGTTCATGATGGATGTAGAAGTTCGTGGAGTGTTAAGTTGAACGTAAAAGGTTATTCGTATTGAGTAAGTAGCGGTCAGTATGGTTGCAAATAGCGTAATTATGAGGGCTCAGGCGTTTAAGTAAGATGTGTTTATTGTTTCGATAATTGTGTCTTTTGAATAGAAGCCAGATAGAAAAGGAGTTCCTGTTAGGGCCAAGTTACCGATGGTTATACAGGTGGTTGTGGTTGGGAGCAATTTTTGTACTCCGCCTATTTTTCGGATATCTTGTTCGTTGTTGAAGTTGTGAATAATTGCACCAGAGCATAGGAATAGTATAGCTTTAAAAAAGGCATGGGTTAGAATATGGAAAAAGGCTAGTTGTGGTTGGTTTAGGCCGATTGTTACTATTATAAGGCCTAATTGACTAGAAGTTGAGAATGCAATAATTTTTTTGATGTCGTTTTGTGTAAGTGCACAGAGGGCGGTGAAGAGTGTAGTGAGTGCCCCAAGACAAAGGCAAATTGTTAGGGCTGTTTTATTGTTTTCTAGAATGGGATGTAATCGAATTAGCAGAAAAATGCCGGCTACAACTATTGTGCTGGAATGTAGTAAGGCTGAGACAGGTGTTGGACCCTCTATGGCGGCCGGTAGCCATGGGTGTAATCCAAATTGTGCAGATTTTCCAGCGGAGGCGAGGATTAGACCGAGTAATGGCAGAAGAGGGGGGTTTTTTATTTGAATTGTCATTTCCTGAATATTTCAGCTTGCTAGGTGGGTTGCAAGTCATGCTAGGGCTAATATGAAGCCGATGTCCCCCACTCGGTTGAAAATTATTGCTTGGAGGGCAGCTGTGTTGGCATCGGGCCGTGCAAATCATCAGCCAATTAGTATAAATGATATGATGCCTACTCCTTCCCATCCAATGAATAGTTGAAATATGTTATTGGCAGTTACTAGTGTGAGCATTGCGATTAAGAAAATGAGTAAATACTTGAAAAACCGATTAGTGTTTGGGTCTGATGACATGTATCAGTTAGCAAACTCAAGGATTGATCAGGTGACAAAGAGGGCGACAGGTACGAAAGTTAGAGAATATATGTCTAAAACAAAGTTAATGGTAATGTTCATATTAGCAATATTTGTTCAAACGATGTTGGTTGTTGAGGCTTCTATGCCAGTAAATAGGTATAGGGCTAGTGGGATTAAGCTAACTTTAAATGCTAGTTGAACGGAGGATTTTACATAGAGTATGCCCCATCCTAGTATTGAAGGGATTGGGTTAATAGTTGTAATGATTGGGTGAATTAAAATGAATAGAACAGTTAGCATGGAGGAGTGTAGGAGGAGATCATGCATAGTTACTTTTACTTGGAGTTGCACCAAGACTTTTGGTTCCTAAAACCAATGGAAAGCTATATTCCTTTAAAAGTAAGAGGCCTGAGGATTTTATCATCAGTTGTCAGAATTAGCAGATCTGGATGTTCATACGTCTCTTGGTAGGCAAGAAGGTTGAAGTTCTATCTCTAGAGCCACAGTCTAGTGTTTTGATAAACTATGTCTACAAGAAAAGAGGCCAGAGGCCAATGCGGGTTTGAGGATGAGAAGGCCGAGGGGCAAAAGATGGAATATTATTAGAAGATGTTCTCGGGTGTGTGTTGGCTGGAGAAGATGAAATTGTGTTGAGATGCTGCCTCGTTGGGTTATTAAGAATATGTAAAGTGTGTAAGAGGCAGTAATTAGTGTGCCAATGCCGGTTAGGATAATAGTAAATGAAGATCAGTTAAACAGAGCTGTAATAATTAGCAGTTCTCCCATGAAGTTAATTGATGGTGGCATGGCTATATTTGTCATATTAATCAGTAACCATGCGGATGTCATTAGTGGAAGTGCCATTTGAAGCCCTCGAATAAGTAGGAGGGTTCGAGTGTGAGTGCGCTCGTAATTGGTGTTTGCTAGTGAGAAAAGAGCTGATGATGTTAGTCCGTGGGCAATTATTAGGATTATTGCACCTGAGAGGGCTCAGGGGGTTTGTATTAGAATGGCCGCAGCTACTAACCCTATGTGGCTTACAGATGAGTAAGCGATGAGGGCTTTTAGGTCTGTTTGTCGAAGGCAGATAGAACTAGTTATTAGAATTCCCCATAGGGCCAGCACTATTAGTGGATAGAGTAGTGTTTGAGGGTGGGGGTGAAGTATAGTTGATACTCGCATAAAGCCGTAGCCTCCGAGCTTTAATAAAATTGCAGCTAGAACCATAGAGCCCGCGATAGGGGCTTCGACGTGGGCTTTGGGTAATCAGAGGTGGAGTCCGTATAGAGGGAGTTTAACTATAAAGGCTAATAGGCAGGCAAACCATAATATTGGGCACGATTGCGTAAAATGGGGGTCTGGTTGAAGGATAATAATTTTTATGGAGGTATTTATATAGATATTAAAGAGATATAGTAGTGCAATTAGAAGGGGAAGAGAGCTAGAGAGTGTATAAAATAAAAAGTAAATGCCAGCTTGAAGGCGTTCAGCTTGGTTTCCTCAGCGTGTAATAATAATTAAAGTGGGGATAAGTGTGGTTTCAAATAGAATGTAGAAGAAGATAAGGTCGGAGGCAGAAAAGGTAAGAATCAATGTTGTTTGGAGCGTTGTTAATGATGCTAAAAATAGTCGTTTTCGGCTAGTTGGTTCGGGATTTAAGTGATTTTGGCTAGCAATAATTATTAGGGGGAGAAGCCAGCAAGAAAGGGTAATAAGTGGTGCTGAGATGGGGTCGGAAGAAAGTAGGGTGGATGTATTCATGCTATCTAAAATTATAGGAGTGTTGAGGAGTATTAGGCTGAGAAGTGCAATTAGTAGAGAGTAAGAGATTAAAATGGGGAAAAGTGTACAAGGTTTAAGCAGAAGGGCGGATGGGGTTAGAAGGAGCGTTGGAAGAACAATTTTTAGCATTTTAATAAACTAAGATTTTTTATGTGGTCTGTTCCATGTGTTCGTGATGTGGCGACAAGAAGTGCAAGGCCTGAGCTGGCTTCGCAAGCTGAAAAGGCCAGAAGAATAATAGGAACAACTGAAGTAGCAGAGATGTTGGTTGAAGAAATAAATATGGCTATTATTAGGTAGAGACTTAATATTATGCTCTCTAAGCAAATTAAGATAGTTAGAAGGTGGGTTCGGTGGAAGGATAAACCTAGAAGGCCGAGTAGAAATGAAAGAGACAATGAAAAGAGCAATATTGGCATATTAGGGGCCCTGGTAGTGGCAGGATCGGTTGAGTCGAAATCAACAATTTTATTAAACTAGCCCCCTATTCAGCTCAATCTAGGCCGCCCTGGGCTCATTCATAGATTAACCCGGCAGTTAAAAGAATAATAATGAGGGCTGTTCAGTAGACTGCTGTTATGGGGGAGGCTGAGTTGATGGCCCACGGGGTGGGCAGAAGTAGTGCAATCTCTAAGTCAAAGAGGAGAAAAAGAATGGCGACTAAAAAGAATCGTAGGGAGAAGGGGAGGCGTGCGTTGCCTAGTGGGTCAAAGCCGCATTCATAAGGGGAGAGTTTTTGTGCATCAGGCAATATTTGTGGGAGTCAGAAGCTGAGAAATATTAAAGCTGCTGAGAGGAGGGCGGTGATAATAAATATCGTTACTAGGTTCACTACTTTTTCCCGGATGGTGCCGAGATTTGATGAGTGGAAGTCATCTATATTAGTTATATTAAAAAAGTTGGGGTTATGAGCCTCATCAGTAAATTGAGACATATAAGAATAATCATACCACATCTACAAAGTGTCAGTATCATGCAGCTGCTTCGAACCCAAAATGGTGCTTTGTTGTAAAGTGAAAGTAGGCTTGTCGGATTAGACATGTTAGGAGGAAGGTTGTTCCGATAATAACATGTAATCCGTGGAATCCTGTTGCAACAAAGAATGTAGCACCATAAACAGAGTCTGAGATGGTAAAGGAGGTTTCGTAGTATTCGCTGGCTTGAAGTGCTGTAAAGTAGATCCCAAGGAGGATGGTTAGTGTTAGTGCTTGGATACTATCTGTGCGCTTACCCTCTATGATAGCGTGGTGGGCTCATGTTACTGTAACCCCAGAGGCAAGAAGAATGGCAGTATTGAGTAGGGGGACTTCGAAGGCGTTAAGTGGTTGGATGCCAGTTGGAGGCCATTGGTTACCAAGTTCTGGAGTTGGTGCAAGACTTGAGTGGTAGAAAGCTCAAAAGAAACCCAAGAAAAAGAAGACTTCAGATGTGATGAATAAGATTATACCATAACGTAGTCCTTTTTGTACTGGTGTTGTGTGATGTCCTTGATAAGTTCCCTCTCGGATGATGTCTCGTCATCATTGTTGTATGGTTAAAATAAGAATAATGAGGCCTAAGTATATAAGGTTTGCATTGTTAAAGTGAAATCATGCTGCGAGACCAGATGTTATAAGGAGGGCTGCAATAGCCCCTGTTAGTGGCCAGGGGCTAGGATCAACTATGTGGAAGGGATGAGCTTGGTGGGTCATTAGATGTTTTCTTGTAAATAGAGTGTTAGGAGGAGGGTAAAAACATATGCTTGAATTAGGGCAACTGCTATTTCTAGACACGTAAGTAGAACTAATAATAGTAGGGCTAGTAGGGAAGTTAGTGTTATTGTGCTTGAAATTGCTAATACGGCAGTTGAGGTAAGCTGTATTAGTAGGTGGCCAGCAGTCAAATTAGCTGTAAGTCGTACACCAAGTGCGATTGGGCGAATTAGTAAGCTAACTGTTTCAATTAGAATAAGTATAGGGATTAATGGGGTTGGGGTTCCCTCTGGGAGAAGGTGTCCAAGTGAGGTAGTGGGTTGATTGCGAAGTCCTGTTAAGACAGTTGTTAATCAAGTAGGAAGAGCAAGTGCTATGTTTATGGAGAGTTGAGTAGTTGGAGTAAAAGTATATGGTAGGAGGCCTAAAGTGTTTAGTGAAATAAGGATAATTATAATAGTAATAAAGGTGCTAGCCCACTTGTGTCCTGGAATAGAGATTGGTAACATAAGTTGTTTAATAATATTATTAATAATTCAGTGTTGAGTTGCTAGGTAGCGACTCTTAATAATGCGATTAGTTGAGAAGATAATAATTAGGGGAAATATTAGGGCTGGGATAACAAGGGGAATTCAGAGGGCGTAAGGAATACTGAACTGGTCAAAAAAGCTTAGGGCCATGGTCATGTTCAAAAGTTTAGACTAGAAGCAGATGTTTTTTGTAGAGGAGGTATAATAGTTTTGGTTTTAAGGATTTTTGTAAGTATAATGACTAATGTTAATCAGGTTAGGATAAAAATAGGAAATCAAGGCGACGGGTTTAATTGAGGCATGTCACTAAGGAGAAATGTATCCCCTCTTTAGCTTAAAAGGCTAATGCTGTCTAGCTTCTTAGTGATGAGGAAATTATTGTGTTAGACCAACTTTCGAAATAGCTTAGGGGTGTTGATTCCACTACAATAGGTATAAAGCTGTGGTTTGAGCCGCAGATTTCAGAGCATTGGCCATAGAAAAGTCCGGGGAATGAGGTAATAAGTGTAGTTTGGTTTAGACGACCCGGTACTGCATCTGTTTTGATGCCAAGTGCTGGTACTGCTCATGAGTGAAGCACGTCTTCTGCGGAGACTAAAATTCGGATTGGGGATTCTATTGGAATAACCACTCGGTGGTCAACTTCTAGTAGGCGAAAGTTCCCTGGGCTAAGGTCTGGTGTTTGGACCATATAAGAATCAAATATTAGGTTTTCGTAGTCTGTGTACTCATAACTTCAGTACCATTGGTGACCCAGAGCTTTAATGGTAAGGTGTGGGTTATTAATTTCATCTATTAAGTACAAGATGCGGAGAGATGGGAGTGCAATTAAAATTAAAATAATAGCTGGTAAAATTGTTCACACTATTTCAACTTCTTGTGCGTCCATATTATTTGTGTGTGTTAGTTTGGTAGACAATATAAGACTAATAATATAGAGAACAAGGGCGCTAATGAGAAAGACAATTATTAGTGCATGATCATGAAAGTGAAGTAGTTCTTCTATAATGGGGGAGGCTGCATTTTGGAAACCAAGTTGGGCAGGGTGGGCCATTGAGAGCCATGGGATTGGTTACCCATAACTTAGTACTGACAGAACTATATAATATTTACTAGGTTCTCATAAGGGAGAAGCTAAATTGGAAATGCGGCTAGCTTGAAATTAGTTAAAGGGGGTTCGAATCCTTCCTTCCTTGTGGAGCGGACAAATGTTAATTCTTGGTAGGTGTGGTATGGGGGTGGGCAGCCGTGCAGTCACTCTAGATTAGTGTTGGTTAGTTCTAGTGTTAGGATTTCCCGCTTAGCAGCCAGGGCCTCTCAAATAATAAATATTATTATGATAACTGCTGTAAGGGAGATTAGGGATCCAATTGATGAAATGGTGTTTCAAAGTGTATAGGCGTCTGGGTAGTCTGAATAGCGTCGGGGTATGCCAGCCAGCCCTAAAAAGTGCTGAGGGAAGAATGTTATGTTGACCCCAGCAAATATTACGCCGAATTGGATTTTTGTCCATGTGGGGTGTAGGGTGTAGCCTGAGAATAGTGGAAATCAATGCACAAATCCGCCCATGATTGCGAATACAGCCCCCATGGATAACACATAGTGGAAGTGGGCAACAACATAGTAAGTGTCATGTAAAACAATGTCTAGTGAGGAGTTAGCAAGGATAATTCCTGTAAGTCCTCCTACAGTAAAGAGAAAAATAAAGCCTAAGGCTCATAGTATGGCAGCATCTCATTTGATAGTACCTCCATGCAGGGTAGCTAACCAGCTAAATACTTTTACCCCTGTTGGGATGGCGATAATTATTGTGGCGGAAGTAAAGTAGGCTCGGGTGTCGACATCTATGCCGACTGTAAATATGTGATGGGCTCAGACAATAAAGCCTAGAAACCCAATAGATACTATAGCTCAAACTATTCCTATGTAGCCAAAGGGTTCTTTTTTTCCAGCGTAGTAAGTTACAATATGTGAGATTATGCCAAAGCCTGGGAGGATCAAAATATATACTTCTGGGTGGCCAAAAAATCAAAATAGGTGTTGGTAAAGGATGGGATCACCTCCGCCCGAGGGGTCAAAAAAGGATGTATTGAGGTTTCGATCTGTCAGTAGTATAGTGATTCCTGCTGCTAGGACTGGAAGAGATAGTAGAAGAAGTACGGCTGTAATTAACACGGACCACACAAAGAGGGGTGTTTGGTATTGGTTTATGCTAGGGGGTTTTATGTTGATGCAGGTGGTGATAAAATTAATCGCACCGAGGATGGAGGAGACTCCAGCCAAATGTAGTGAGAAGATAGTAAGGTCGACAGATGCCCCTGCGTGGGCCAAGTTTCCCGCAAGGGGCGGGTAAACGGTTCAGCCTGTTCCAGCACCGGCTTCAATTGCCGACGATGAAAGGAGAAGAAGAAGGGAGGGGGGCAGCAATCAGAAGCTCATGTTATTTATTCGTGGGAATGCCATGTCTGGGGCCCCGATTATAAGTGGAACTAATCAGTTTCCGAACCCACCAATTATTACAGGTATTACTAGAAAGAAAATTATAACAAAAGCATGGGCTGTTACTACAACATTATAGATTTGGTCGTCCCCAAGAAGTGAGCCGGGCTGACTGAGCTCGGTTCGAATAATTAGGCTTAATGCTGTTCCCACCATCCCAGCTCAGGCCCCGAATAGGAGGTAAAGGGTGCCGATATCTTTATGATTAGTTGAGAATAGTCAACGAATTAAGGACACAGGTAGAGTGGCTGAATTAAGTGTGGGACTGTAAATCCCAATATGGAGTTAGAAGCTCCCCCTGCCAAAGAGAGCCTCGTGGTGAGCCACATCAAATTGCAAGTTTGAAGAAGCACCCGAAAAGGTGCCGGGGCTTCCCCCGTTTTTTTTATAACGGGGGAAGGGAAGATGGAAGCCCGCTGGGTTGGGTTTTTAGCTGTTAACTAAAATTTCGCAGGATCAAGGCCTGCCCATCTAGTAAGGCCTTAGCTTAATTAAAGTGTTTGAGTTGCATTCAAGTGATGTATAATAAAATTATACAGGTCTTGGCAAGAGCTAGGGCTTTTTTCCCTGTTTTAGGCTTTGAAGGCCTCTGGTTTAGGTGTAACCTAAGTTCTTAGTGGGGTAGAAGTGGAGTGATTGGTAGTAAAAATAATATAATTGAGGTTATAGGAATTGGAAGCGTTAGTTTAGTTGATTTAAATCGTCATTTAAAAGTTGAGTTTGATGTGTTTGGGGAAATAGTTAATGTTATGACATAGGTTAGACGAATATAGAATATTAAGCTAAGAAGTGAGAGTAGGGCCATAGTGGTTGCTAATGGGGTTAAATAAACAGTGGTTAGTTCTTTTAAAATTAACCATTTAGGTAAAAATCCGATTAGGGGTGGGAGGCCTCCGAGGGATATAAGAATAAATATAGAAATAGTGGTGATTGTTGGAGAGGTGGGCCATGTTTGTCCTAAATCTTTAGCTGTTTTTAGTGTGAGCATAATTAGTACTATAAAAATTGAGGTTGTTGTTAGGATATAAATAGTGAGAGTTAAAATAAATAGTTTTTGTGAAATAGATAAAATAATTAGCATTCAGCCGAGATGTGCAATGGATGAAAATGCTAAAATTTTTCGTATTTGGGTTTGGTTGAGGCCGGATCAGCCCCCAATTAAGACAGAGATTACGGCGAGGGAGGCAATAATTGAAAAAGGCAAGTGGTCTGCTGTTAGATATAGCAGGGTTATTGGAGGCAGTTTTTGTCATGTAGTAATAATTAATGCTGATAATGTGGTAGTTCCTTGTATGACTTCTGGAAATCAAAAATGTATTGGGGCTAGTCCCAGTTTTAAGGCTAGGGCCAGTAGGAGTATAGTTGTAGCGGGGTAGGATGTTAATTGAGTAATGTCTCATGTGCCTATTGATAGAGCGTTTAGTGTGCTTGAAAATAGAATTATTAGTGAGGCAGTTGCTTGAATGATGAAGTATTTTGTTGTAGCCTCAGTAGCTCGTGGGTGGTGTTGTTTGGCTAGGATGGGGAGGATGGCTAGGGTATTAAGCTCTAGACCAACTCATGCGAGTAGTCAGTGGCTGCTACTGGCGGTGATAATGGTGCCTAGGGCTAGGTTAGAGATTATAATGGATGAGATGGTGGGGTTCATTAGTAAAGGAGGGTTTTGACCAACATTTTTGGGGTATGGGCCCAAGAGCTTAATTAGCTGACTTTACTAGAAGGTAGTATAGTGGGAGTACAGAGGTTTTTGAAGCCTTAGGTGCCGGTTCAAGTCTGGTCCTTCTACAGGAGGTGAGGGATTTATATTCCCTATATTTTACTCTATCAAAGTAACCCTTTAATGTTCAGGCACACTTCCTTTTATATTTAATTAAGGGGTGGGAGGCCGGCTAATATAGTAGGTAGAGATATATATCAAAGGTAGAGTGCAAGAGTTATTGGGAGAAATTGTTTTCATAGTAGATGTATTAATTGATCATAACGGAACCGCGGGTAGGAGGCTCGAATTCATAGGAACAATATGATTAATAGTGCGGCTTTTGTAAAGAGATTAATTGAGAAAAGTTCGGCTTGTTGGGTAGTTGGAGCTAAAAATAAAATGCATGAAAGGGTGTTTATAAGCATAATATTTATATATTCAGCTAAGAAGAATAATGCAAATGGGCCAGCTGCATATTCTACGTTAAACCCTGAGACCAGTTCAGATTCGCCCTCGGTTAAATCAAATGGTGCTCGGTTTGTTTCTGCTAAAGTAGAAACGAATCATATTATGGCTAGGGGTCAAGTTAGTAGAAGAAGTCAAGTGTTTTCTTGTGTGCAGATTAGGCCGTGTAAGGTAAATGTACCAGACAGTATAATAAGTGAGAGTAAGATTAGGCCTAGTGTAACTTCGTATGAAATTGTTTGTGCAATGGCTCGTAAGGCTCCTATTAGGGCGTATTTAGAATTTGAGGCTCAGCCGGATCAAAGAATAGTATAAACTATTATGCTTGAGAGTGCGAGTAGAAATAGGAGTCCAAAGTTTAAGTCCGTTATTGGAAATGGCATTGGAATTGGGGTCCATATTATAAGGGCTAATAGTAAGGCGGAGGTGGGGGTTAGGATAAAAAGGGTAGGTGATGCAAGTGTGGGTCGAACTGGTTCTTTAATAAAAAGTTTTACACCATCAGCAACAGGTTGTAAGATACCATAGGGGCCGACCAAGTTTGGTCCTTTGCGTAGTTGCATGTAGCCCAGGATTTTACGTTCTAGAAGGGTAAGGAAGGCCACAGCGATTAGGATTGGAACAATATATATTAATGGGCAAATAACATGGGAAAGAAATTTGTGCATTATTAAGAAGGAACTTTGCTTTCCTGTAAAAAGATTTTAGGTCTTTTGCATTACTTGGCTCTGCCACCTTAACAACCCAAATTTAAGGTTGGTGGGTAGAGAGTTTACTACTTTAGTGTAGGCAGTAGTTGGTGGTGGGGCGTGCTGTTAGCATTGGCCCCCCTCTTCCGGTCCTTTCGTACTAGGAATAGGGCTATCACAGATAGAAACCGACCTGGATTGCTCCGGTCTGAACTCAGATCACGTAGGACTTTAATCGTTGAACAAACGAGCCGTCAATAGCGGCTGCACTATTGGGTGGTCCTGATCCAACATCGAGGTCGTAAGCCCCCCTGTCGATAGGAACTCTAGAGGGGGATGGCGCTGTTATCCCTGGGGTAACTTGGTTCATTGATCAGGTAGTTTGGTGAAAACTACTGGGTCGTGGGTTATGAAATAGATGTGTAAATCTAATTAGGTAGTTGTGTCGGAGGGTTTCTTGTACTCCGAAGTCGCCCCAACTGAAAACCAGGGGTTCATTGTTATGAATTTGGTTTTAAGCTCCACAGGGTCTTCTCGTCTTGTGGTGAAATTTTAGCTTTTGAACTAAAAGATCAGTTTCATTAGTAAAATGCAAGAGACAGCTAGGTCCTCATTTAGCCGTTCATTCTAGTCCCTATTTAGGGGACAAGTGATTATGCTACCTTTGCACGGTTAGGATACCGCGGCCGTTAAAAAGGATCACTGGGCAGGCGAGACCTTTAATACTAGTGTGGCTAAAGGCTATGTTTTTGGTAAACAGTTGGGACTATGTGGTTGCCGAGTTCCTTTTGCAAGTTTTTCCTTTCTTGATGGCACTCCTGTGTTGGGGTAACAGATTAATTAAACGTCCAATTTGTGGGTGAACGTTAGAGGTTTGAAGCTGTTAATTGTCAGTAGTTTTTCTAGTCTGATTTACAGGTGTGCGTAGAGAATTTTTCGTATTACTAGTTCAAGCATTAGTATTTTTATATTATTATAGAATGACTCAATTATGGGTTGGAAATAATAGTGGTTTGTGAAATTGTTAGATTATTGCTATAACGCAGTGGATTGTGGTGGCGGCTTTGAGGCCAACTTATATGAAGTAGGTGTTTTTTCTCAATTCGGGCTGTATTCCGGATCAGTGGGGCTGTACCCCCACTGATTTTACTCGGGTTCAAAATAATATTTTAAGTGTATGGATGTTGGACCCGGGGTTGAACTAAAATTCTTTTGTTGAGTAACCAGCTATCACCAAGCTCGGTTGGCTTGTTACTCCTATCTCAAGGTCGTCCCACCCTTTTGCTACAGGGACGGGTGCGCTCATAAAGCTGCCCAGAGATAGCTCGCTTGGTTTCGGGTAAGTAAGCTTAAGATCTCTTTGTTTTGTGTGGTTTTGCTGGACCATGATGCAAGAGGTACAAGAGTTGATCTTTGCTTTTTTATGCTTAATTATTTCATTGTTATTTCATCTTTCCCTTACGGTACTGAAAACTTAAAAATGTTGGGGTTCTATCGCATTTACTAATCACACAAATGTTTTGGTTTTGGTTGGTTAAGGTAGTTTTGGGGTGCTATTTTAGCTGAAGTTTAGGCTCAAAAAGGCCGATGTTTCATCGGCGTCTTCCAATTGTAAGTTGGATGCTTTATTTAAGCTATATTTTGTAGTCCAAGCGCACCTTCCGGTACGCTTACCATGTTACGACTTGCCTCCTCTAGTAACTAAGTGGTTGTATTATAGATTGTATGAGGGTTGTAATGAGGAGGGTGACGGGCGGTGTGTGCGCGTCCCAGAGCGAATTTAAGATAAGCACTCTTGTTTATCTTACTGCTAAATTCACCTTCGTGCATGATTTCATGTTGCATTTCGTTTATTTTTATTAAAAAAATGTAGCCAATCGCTTCCTCAGCATTTGCTACACCTTGACCTGACGTGTTAGTGGTAAAACTGTTATGTCTACTATTAAGCCCTCATGGGGTAGACTGTCGACGGCGGTATATAGGCTGAACATGCAAGTTGAGGTTGGGTTGAACGGGGAGTATCGATTATAGGACAGGCTCCTCTAGGTCGAAGTGGGACACCGCCAAGTCCTTTGAGTTTCAAGTTTTTCACTAGTAATCCTCTGGCGGATAGAATGGTAGAATATTCTATCAATGTTTAGGGCTTAGCATAGTAGGGTATCTAATCCTAGTTTGTTTCTGAGCTTTCGTGGGGTCAATGCTTTAGAATTAAAAATATATTTATTGGTTTTCCCTTAGGTCTGTGAGTATTTTACAACTGATTAAAAGGTTTTTATATTTTTAATATAATAGTATCTAGTCACAATTTACGCCGTTAATCCGTTTATTTGGGCTTTTCGTATAACCGCGGTGGCTGGCACGAAATTTACCGGCCCTAAGTCTTTATAGCTGGGTCAAGCTTTCACTTATTGCCCAAGGTTTACTACTGCTGTAACCCGTGAGGGTGTGGAAAGGAACAAGACGTTGTGGGCTAGGTGTGGTGCCTGATGTCAGCTCCATCTTTCTTTTTAGGGGGTGTGGGCATTCTCACTGGTGTGCGGAGGCTTGCATGTATAATCTTAAAGAAAAAAAACGGTAAGCCCAGGACCAAAGCTGTTGTTTTTGGAGAATTTTTAGTTTCTCATCTCGGCAACTTCAGTGCCGCGCTTTTAAAAATAAGCTACATTAAC